TCGTTCGTATACTATTATTTCAATTTCCCGAATGGTCAGAGGATTTAAAGGATTGGAATAGAGAAATGTATATTAAATGCACCTATAATGCCGTTCCATTATCCGAAACAGAATTTCCGAAAAACTGGCTAACCGAGGGTATTCAAATAAAGATCCTTTTTCCTTTTCGTCTGAAACCTTGGCACAGATCTAAGCTACGATTCCCTCAAAAGGAAAAGGATCCAATGAAAAAAAAAGCGAAAAAAATGGATTTTTGCTTTTTAACAGTTTTCGGAATGGAAGTAGACTCGCCCTTTTCTTCTTCTCCCCGAAACCAACTTTCTTTTTTTGATCCCATTTTTAAAGAACTTAAAAAAAAAATTAAAAATTGGAAAACGAAATTTTTTCTAGTTCTAAAAGTTTTAAACCAAAGAACAAAATTTTTTCTAAATGTCTCAAAAGAAAAAGCACAATGGATCATCAAAAGTATTCTCAAAAAGATTTTATTTCTAAAAGAAAAAATAAAAAAACTATCACTATCAAATCTTTTATTTATATTTGGATTAAGAAAAATATATGAATTGAATGAGATTCAAAAAGATTCAGCAATCAGTAACAGTAATCCAATGATTTACGAATCAGCTATTCCAATTCAATCTATTAATTGGACAAATTATTCATTGACAGAAAAAAAAATAAAAAATCTGAATGATAGAAGAAAGACAATCATAAAACAAATAGAAAATTTTACAAAAGACAAGAAAAAGGGGTTTCTAATTTCAGAGAGAAATATTTGTTCTAAGAAAAGAACTTATGATGATAAAAGATTAGAATTACAAAAAAATATTTGGCAAATATTACAAAGAAGAAATGTTCGATTAGCCCGTAAATCACATTATTTTTTAAAATTTTTCATGGAAAAAGTATACATGGATGTTTTTGTATGTATCATTAATATTCCGAGGATGAATGTACAACTTTTTCTTGAATCAACAAAAAAAATTCTTAATAAATACATTTACAATAATGAAGAAAGAATTGATAAAAAAAATCAACGTCTAATTCACTTTATTTCTACTATAAAAAAATCAATTTGGAATATTAGTAATAGGAATTCACAGAATTTTTGTGACGTATCCTCTTTGTCACAAGCATATGTATTTTACAAATTATCACAAGCCCAAGTTATTAACTTATATAAGTATAAATTAAGATCTGTTTTTGAATATCATGGAAAACCTATTTTTCTTAAGAATGAGATAAAGGATTATTTTTTTGGAGTACAAGGAATATTTCATTCTAAATTAAAACATAAGAACCCTCCCAATTCTGTAATGAATCAATGGACAAATTGGTTAAAAGGTCATTATCAATACGATTTATCTCAAAGTGGATGGTCTAGATTAATCCCACAAAAATGGCGAAATAGAATGAACGGACGTCATGCGGCTCAAAATAAAGATTTAACCAAATGTCATTCATATGAAAAAAACAGATTAATTCTTTACAAAAAACAAGAAGTAGACTCATTAACAAATCAAAAAAAAAAAATAAAAAAACAATATGGGTATGATCTTTTATCATATAAATCTATTAATTATGCAGATAAGAAGGACTCATATATTTATGGATATAGATCGCCATTCCAAGAAAATAATAACCAAGCGATTTCTTATACTTATAACACATGTAAAAAAAAATTATTTGATATGCCGGATGATATTCCTATCAAAAATTATATAGTAAAAGATTATATTCTAGATATGGAAAAAAATCTGGATAGAAAGTATTTTGATTGGAGAATTCTTAATTTTTGTCTTAGAAATAAAGTGGATTTTGGGGCTTGGATCGATACCAATTATTATTTTACGCTTCATCAAGAAATCAACCCATCCAATCAAAAAAGGTTTTTTTTTGATTGGATGGGAATGAATGTAGAAATACTAAATCATTCCATAGCGAATCGGGAATTTTTTTTCTTCTCTAAATTTTTTATATTTTATAATGCATATACGAGTAACCCATGGATCATACCAATCAAATTACTTTTTTTCAATTTTAATGTAAATAAAAATGTTAATGAAAAGAAAAACATCACTGAAAGGAAAAAAATAGATATTTTTAGACCATCGGAAAAAAAAGAAAAACAAAATCAAGGAAAAACAGAATATGCAGGCCGAGTAAATCTTGAAGAATCTCTTTCAAAGAAAGAAAAAGATGTTGAAGAAGATTATGCAGGATCGGACATGAAAAAAGGTGTAAAAGAAAAGAAATACAAGAACAACATCGAAACAGAACTTAATTGCTTCCGAAGAAGGTATTTGCTTTTTCAATTGAACTGGTGTGATTGCTTAAATGAAAGAATAATGAATAATATCAAAGTATATTGTCTCCTGCTTAGACTAATAAATCTAAAAGAAATTGCTATAGCCTCTATTCAAAGAGGAGAACTAAGTCTAAATATTATGAAAATTCAGAATCAGACAGATTTCACTCTTACAGAATTGAATAAAAATAAAGAATTGATGAAAAAAGAAATATTGAATATCGAACCAACTCGTCTGTCTAGAAAAAACCATGAACAATTTATTATGTATCAAACCATAAGCCTTTCGTTGATTCATAAGAGAAAGCACCAAATTAATCAAAGATACCGAGAAAAAAGCTATGTTGATAAGAAGAATTTTGATAAATCCATTCCAAGAACAACAGATCAAAAGCTGACTGAAAAAAAAAAAAAAAATCATTATGATTTGCTTGTTCCTGAAAATATTTTATCTGCTAGACGTCGTAGAGAATTGAGAATTCTAATTTGTTTCAATCCTAGGAATAGAAATAGTGTGCATAGAAATACGGCATTTTACAACGAGAATAAAGTGAATAATTGTTGTCAAGTTTTGGCTACAAGTAAAGATCTTGATAGAGATAAAAAAAAATTAATTAATTTAAAGTTATTTCTTTGGCCAAATTATCGATTAGAAGATTTAGTTTGTATGAATCGCTATTGGTTTGATACCAATAATGGGAGCCGTTTCAGTATGGTAAGGATACATATGTATCCACGATTGAAAATTCGTCAATCTACATTTTTATTTTTTCTATTTCCCGTAACATAATATTAATTCAATCCCGTAACATAATATTAATTCAATGATATATCCATTAGATCCATAAATGAATCAACAGAATTTTCTTTCCTATTTGAAGTCTACAATTTTTCTTTTGTGAATGCATAAATATAGTATTTTTGTATACCTATTTGAATTGGATTGATTAATAATAATTAATTTGAAAAAAAAAAATCAGGAATTCTTAAGAAAATTAAGATTATTGTATATACCAAATTGAAAATGAATGTCATTATTATTACTGATCAATAAAAATATCTAGAATAAAAAAAAGAGGGGGAGAGAAGCTTTCATTTTATGGTAAAAAATTCATTTATACCTGTTATTTCACAAGAAAAAAAAGAAGAAAACCCGGGATCGATTGAATTTCAAGTATTCAATTTTACCAATAAGATACGAAGACTTACTTCACATTTGGAATTGCACCGAAAAGACTATTTATCTCAAAGGGGTTTACGTAAAATTCTGGGAAAACGGCAACGACTCCTGTCTTATTTGTCAAAGAAAAATGTAATACGTTATAAAAAATTAATTAATCAATTCGATATTCGGGAGTCACAAACTCATTAATTTGAAGAGTCATTTTGAATTATTCGATTTATTAGATCTTGAATTTTGATGAACTTATTTTTTGTTTTAAGCAATTCATGAAAGAATGAATCGAGGAAAAACCTATGAATGCCCCAGCTACAAGAAAAGACCTCATGATAGTGAATATGGGTCCTCACCACCCATCAATGCATGGTGTTCTTCGACTCATTGTTACTCTAGATGGTGAGGATGTTATTGATTGTGAACCAATATTGGGTTATTTACATAGAGGGATGGAAAAAATTGCGGAAAACCGAACAATTGTACAATATCTGCCTTATGTAACACGTTGGGATTATTTAGCTACTATGTTCACAGAAGCAATAACCGTAAATGGACCGGAACAGTTAGGAAATATTCAAGTACCTAAAAGAGCCAGCTATATTCGAGTAATTATGTTGGAGTTGAGTCGTATAGCTTCTCACCTACTATGGCTGGGACCTTTCATGGCAGATATTGGTGCACAAACCCCTTTCTTCTATATTTTCAGAGAAAGAGAATTAATATATGATCTATTCGAAGCTGCCACAGGTATGAGAATGATGCATAATTATTTTCGTATCGGGGGGGTAGCGGCTGATCTACCTCATGGCTGGATAGATAAATGTTTGGATTTCTGCGATTATTTTTTAACAGGGGTTGTTGAATATCAAAAACTTATTACGCGAAATCCTATTTTTTTAGAACGGGTTGAGGGAGTAGGCATTGTTGGTGAAGAGGAAGTAATAAATTGGGGTTTATCAGGACCAATGCTTCGGGCTTCCGGAATACAATGGGATCTACGTAAAGTTGATCATTATGAGTGTTACGAGGAATTTGATTGGGAAGTTCAATGGCAAAAAGAAGGAGATTCATTAGCTCGTTATTTAGTACGAATTGGTGAAATGGTGGAATCCATAAAAATTATTCAACAGGCTTTGGAAAGAATTCCGGGAGGGCCATATGAGAATTTAGAAATCCGCTGCTTTGATAGAGAAAAGGATCCAGAATGGAATGATTTTGAATATCGATTCATTAGTAAAAAGCCGTCTCCGACTTTTGAATTACCGAAACAAGAACTTTATGTGAGAGTTGAAGCCCCAAAGGGAGAATTAGGAATTTTTCTAATAGGGGATCAGAATGGTTTTCCTTGGAGATGGAAAATTCGTCCCCCGGGTTTTATCAATTTGCAAATTCTTCCTCGGTTAGTTAAAAGAATGAAATTGGCTGATATTATGACAATACTAGGTAGCATAGATATCATTATGGGAGAAGTTGATCGTTGAAATGATAATTGATACAACAGAAGTACAAGATATCAATTCTTTTTCCAGATTGGAATCTTTAAAAGAGGTCTATGGAATTATATGGGTACTTGTCCCTATTTTTACTCTTGTATTGGGAATCATAATAGGTGTACTAGTGATTGTATGGTTAGAAAGAGAAATATCCGCAGGGATACAACAGCGTATTGGACCTGAATACGCCGGTCCTTTGGGAGTTCTTCAAGCTCTAGCAGATGGAACAAAACTACTTTTCAAAGAGAATCTTATTCCATCTAGGGGGGATATTCGTTTATTCAGTATTGGACCATCCATATCAGTCATATCAATTCTAGTAAGCTATTCAGTAATTCCTTTTGGCTATAACTTTGTTTTAGCTGATCTCAATATCGGTGTTTTTTTATGGATTGCTATTTCGAGTATTGCTCCCATTGGACTTCTTATGTCAGGATATGGGTCAAATAATAAATATTCCTTTTTGGGTGGTCTACGGGCTGCTGCTCAATCGATTAGTTATGAAATACCATTAACGCTATGTGTGTTATCAATATCTCTACGTGTGATTCGTTGAGACAGAAACTTTTCCATGCTCCTTTTTTTCGTCTTTATTTCTTTTCTTCTTTATAGGAAAGGGGTAGACAAAATTGAATAGATATCCTGATTTTCATTATTTTTATTTGGAATTCGGATTGATGAACTAAATCAGATAGTTATATGAGTGAAATAAAACAGCTTCTATTTTATATATTTATATCTTTATAATATAAATTATAAATAATTCTTTATAATATAAATTATAAATAATATAATTGAATTAAATATTTATATTTAATATATAATATTTTAATATAGATTTGAATTTCTAATATTTTAATATAGATTTGAATTTCATTTGAATCTGCAGTAAAAACATTGAGTCTCATTTTCTATGTATAAGAATTAAGTGAAAAAAATTATAAGCGGAAGAAAGCGTTTACCCCAAAATTGGTTGATTAATCATCCTGTCTTGAAGCGGGCTCAAAAGACCAACCTTATTGAGTTTTCACTACCGTTTGTATGAATTACCATACATGTATTACCATAAAGGAAAAGGGGGTTGATAAAAAATGAGTGGATGGTTAGAAACACCAAGATACACAAAGGATTAGTAATAGAGATTATGTAAATTCTCCAAAAGAGCATTTCTGCATAATATAAAAAGAATACTAATTGGGGCCTTAAGTTGGTAGAAATAATCAGGCAGTACTCCCCACAATTCCGATCCAGAGTATGCTCTATCCACTGATTAAACAAATGACTATCAGAAACGAAATAATCCTTAAATTTTTTTAAGTCCCCTTTTGTTTTGCACATAAAAAAAAAGAAGAATGGGAACAAAAAAAGAAAGAATAATACAATTAAAATAAAAAAAAAAAAAGAGGGATCTCTTTGGATTCTTTCTTATATCCATATTCATGGAGATACAATTTATGTCATAATTCATAAACTAGTGTCTAATTTTTTTACGTAATCGAAAACGATGGCTTATTGCTAATTCTAAAGGAGTATTTTATTGAAGAATTAAATTATTACTCAACAAATTAAAATTATTAAGGGATGAGATCAATTCAGAAGTACCTTTTTTATTTAATAACAGACAGAATTAAATTGGTCTAATTCAGGACCATCCAATAGATTTGAATCCTATCTATCCTAGGGATATATCAAGATAAATAACCGGACCGGTCCTTAAATTTATTTATGGCCTTTGAGGAGCCGTATGAGGTGAAAATCTCATGTACGGTTCTGTAATAGCGATGGAACAGTAATGTTATCACCGACTAGGATTATCTAACAGTTTAAGTACAGTTGATATAGTTGACGCGCAATCAAAATATGGTTTTTGGGGATGGAATTTGTGGCGTCAACCTATAGGTTTTATCGTTTTTATAATTTCTTCCCTAGCAGAATGTGAAAGATTACCTTTTGATTTACCAGAAGCAGAAGAAGAATTAGTAGCAGGTTATCAAACCGAATATTCAGGTATAAAATTTGGTTTATTTTACGTTGCTTCCTATTTAAACTTATTAGTTTCTTCATTATTTGTAACAGTTCTTTACTTGGGCGGTTGGAATATATCTATTCCTTACATATTTGTTTCTGAGCTTTTTGAAATAAATAAAACATGTGGAGTTTTTGGAACTACAATTGGTATCTTTATTACATTAGCTAAAACTTATTTGTTCTTGTTCGTTTCTATCACAACAAGATGGACTTTGCCTAGGCTAAGAATGGATCAATTATTAAATCTTGGATGGAAATTTCTTTTACCTATTTCTCTCGGTAATCTATTATTAACAACTTCGTTTCGACTGTTTTCACTGTAAAAGATTGATATTCTATATTCATAACTTGTCTCAAACAAGAGAAAGAAACAAAACAAAAATATTCATAGATATTCACGCTATGTTCCTTATGGTAACTGGGTTCATGAATTATGGTCAACAAACAGTACGAGCTGCAAGGTACATTGGTCAAAGTTTCATGATTACCTTATCCCACGCAAATCGTTTACCGGTAACTATTCAATATCCTTATGAAAAATTAATCCCATCGGAACGTTTCCGCGGTCGAATCCATTTTGAATTTGATAAATGCATTGCTTGTGAAGTATGTGTTCGTGTATGTCCTATAGATCTACCCGTTGTTGATTGGAAACTGGAAACTGATATTAGAAAGAAACGATTGCTTAATTACAGTATTGATTTCGGGATCTGTATATTTTGTGGTAACTGCGTTGAGTATTGTCCAACAAATTGTTTATCAATGACTGAAGAATATGAACTTTCGACTTATGATCGTCACGAATTGAATTATAATCAAATTGCTTTGGGCCGTTTACCAATGTCAGTAATTGACGATTATACAATTCGAACAATTCAATTCAAATAAAATTTTTTTTATTAATTTATATAAATTTTTTATATAAATTTTTGATTTAAATATATTATTTATATTATTAATATATTATTTATTAATATATTATTAAAAAATATATTAAAAATAGATTATATAGATTATTTATTATTTATATCAAGTTTCTATATCCTATTTGTTTATTATTTTATATTAAATTTATATTAAAATATTCTAAATTATATAATAAATTATATAATATTAATAATTAATAATATATAGTATAGTTTCGAACTACTCTTTCGTATAAAAAATGAGATTAGTCCTATAACTGTACCTACATCAATTCACACTCTTTAGGATTTAATTCAATTAGGAATTTAGTATATAAAATTTTTTCCTGGTCGTATCAATAAGGTCATGAAATTTCGATTTATTTATTTTACATCTAATGGATTTACCTGAACCGATACATGATTTTCTTTTAATCTTTCTGGGATCAGGTCTTGTATTAGGAAGTCTAGGAGTAGTATTACTTACCAACCCAATTTTTTCTGCCTTTTCGTTGGGACTGGTTCTTGTTTGTATATCTTTATTCTATATTTTATCAAACTCCCATTTTGTAGCTGCAGCACAGCTACTTATTTACGTGGGAGCTATAAATGTTTTAATCATATTTGCTGTGATGTTCATAAATGGTTCAGAATATTACCAAGATTTTCATCTTTGGACCGTTGGGGATGGAGTTACTTTGATAATTTGTACAAGTATTTTTGTTTCACTAATAACTACTATTCCAGATACATCATGGTACGGGATTATTTGGACTACAAGATCAAATCAGATTATAGAGCAAGATTTGATAAATAATAGTCAACAAATTGGAATTCATTTATCAACAGATTTTTTTCTTCCATTTGAACTCATTTCAATAATTCTTTTAGCTGCTTTGATAGGTGCAATTGTCGTGGCTCGCCAGTAAGAATAGAACTAGTAACATCAATCTAAATTCCATTTTGTTCTATTTTATCTCCATTTCCTTTAAATTTTATATGTGAATGGGAAAGTGAAAGATTGTTTATGTTTAAAATAATTTTTTTTATTCGATTTATTCACAATATATTCTTTTGGTCCGTACTTGTTATATTCTCTAGTCAATCGAATCTGTTGAATTGTTGTTCATATTAAAATGAATCGAAATTGATAAGGAGTTGGTCAATGATGCTCGAACACGTACTCATTTTGAGTGCCTATTTATTTTCTATCGGTATCTATGGATTGATCACGAGCCAAAATATGGTTAGAGCCCTTATGTGTCTTGAACTTTTACTGAATGCGGTTAATATCAATTTCGTAACTTTTTCTGATTTTTTTGATAGTCGCCAGTTAAAAGGAAATATTTTTTCAATTTTTGTTATAGCTATCGCAGCCGCTGAAGCAGCTATTGGACCAGCTATTGTTTCGTCAATTTATCGTAACAGAAAATCAACTCGTATCAATCAATCGAATTTGTTGAATAAATAGTATTAATCATAAAAATTAGAATTTCGAATATTGAAATTCTAATATTTATCAATTCCAATTCGCATGTATGATACACAACGTATGACCATGTTTGCGAAAACGTAAGAAATCAAAGTATCTTGGCCCTCTCTTATGAATTGATCCAGAGGTAGATTGATTAGAAAAATTCTGGCAAATCATTGATTCGTCTGGTGTTGAAATATATGATTTATTTACAAGTTTACTAGATCGAAAATTGTTGATGTTCAAAAATTAATAGATCCAATGTCACATTCAGTAAAGATTTATGATACATGTATAGGATGTACTCAATGTGTCCGAGCCTGCCCCACAGATGTATTAGAAATGATACCTTGGGGCGGATGTAAAGCTAAGCAAATTGCTTCTGCTCCAAGAACAGAGGACTGTGTTGGTTGTAAGAGGTGTGAATCCGCCTGCCCGACAGATTTCTTGAGTGTTCGAGTTTATTTATGGCATGAAACAACTCGAAGCATGGGTCTAGCTTATTGATACGTTTCAAAAAACCACACACGAATACCATTTTTTTACTGACAAAAACCCGTGCTCAAAATAGAAAAGATTTTTTTTTCTATTTTGAGCGCGGGTTTTTCTGGCCCAAGT